GTTAATGTAGCTTATACAAAGCAAGGCACTGAAAATGCCTAGATGAGTAATCATACTCCATAAACACAAAGGTTTGGTCCTAGCCTTTTTATTAGTTGTTAACAAAATTATACATGCAAGAGTCATCACCCCTGTGAAAATGCCCTACAAATCACTAAGATCTAAAGGAGCAGGTATCAAGCACACATATGTAGCTCATAACACCTTGCTTAGCCACACCCCCACGGGAAACAGCAGTAATTAAAATTAAGCAATAAACGAAAGTTTGACTAAGTTATGTTATATTCACTTAAGGGTTGGTAAATCTCGTGCCAGCCACCGCGGTCATACGAGTAACCCTAACTAATAAACCCCGGCGTAAAGAGTGTAAAAAAAATAAACAAAATAAGATTAAAATTTATCTAAGTCGTAAAAAACAACAGATAAAACCAAACTCATAAACGAAAGTAATCTTAATGTATCTGAATACACTAAAGCTAAGATCCAAACTGGGATTAGATACCCCACTATGCTTAGCCATAAACATAGATAATTCAATAACAAAAATTTTCGCCTGAGAACTACTAGCAATAGCTTAAAACTCAAAGGACTTGGCGGTGCTTTAAACCCATCTAGAGGAGCCTGTTCTATAATCGATAAACCCCGATAAACCTCACCACTTCTTGCTAATTCAGTCTATATACCGCCATCTTCAGCAAACCCCACCAGGGAACAAAAGTAAGCATAATTATTACCATAAAAACGTTAGGTCAAGGTGTAACTAATGAAATGGGAAGAAATGGGCTACATTTTCTCTATTTAAGAGAATATAACAGTAATCCTTATGAAATCTAAAGATTTAAGGAGGATTTAGCAGTAAATTAAGAATAGAGAGCTTAATTGAATCAGGCCATAAAGCACGCACACACCGCCCGTCACCCTCCTCAAATATTAACTCAAATTAATTTAAATTCCAATAATATAAGAGGAGACAAGTCGTAACAAGGTAAGCATACTGGAAAGTGTGCTTGGATAAACAAAGCATAGCTTAACTAAAGCACCCAGCTTACACCTGGAAGATTTCATAATCCATTGACTGCTTTGAACTAAACCTAGCCCAACCTACTTTAACAACATAAGCATCAAAAATATTAAAACAAAACATTTACATTCAAAAGTATAGGAGATAGAAATTTATCTTAGCGCTATAGAGCAAGTACCGCAAGGGAAAGATGAAAGAAGAATAAAAGTATAAAAAAGCATAGATTACACCTAGTACCTTTTGCATAATGAGTTAACTAGAAAAATCTGACAAAAAGAACTTAAGTCAAACTTCCCGAAACCAAACGAGCTACTTTTAAACAGCTAATAATGAGCTAACTCATCTATGTGGCAAAATAGTGAGAAGATTTAAAAGTAGAGGTGAAAAGCCTACCGAGCTTGGAGATAGCTGGTTATCCAAATAAGAATTTAAGTTCTACTTTAAGCCTTTCCCAAAAACCCACTAAAATTTTAATGAAAGCTTACATGTTAACTTAAGGAGGGACAGCTCCTTAAATAAGGGTACATCCTTAAACAGAGGGTAAATTATACAAATACCATAGTAGGCTTAAAAGCAGCCACCAATTAAGAAAGCGTTCAAGCTCAACAACCTCTCTTCAACTTTATCTCAAAAAATATAATCACCCCCTGACAAAACAATTGGATTAATCTATTCTTATATAGAAGAAATAATGTTAATATCAGTAACAAGAAATTATTCTCCTTGCACAAGCTTAAACTAAACTACAACAATCAACAATTCTATAAAAAATCCACTAACTAGCCCATTATTACAAGTATTGTTAACCCAACCCAGGAGTGCAATAAGGAAAGACTAAAACAAGTAAAAGGAACTCGGCAAATATAAACCCCGCCTGTTTACCAAAAACATCACCTCTAGCATACCAAGTATTAGAGGCACTGCCTGCCCAGTGACATTATAAGTTTAACGGCCGCGGTATCCTGACCGTGCAAAGGTAGCATAATCACTTGTTCTTTAAATAAGGACTAGTATGAAAGGCTTGACGAGGGTTTAACTGTCTCTTACTTGCAATCAGTGAAATTGATATCCCCGTGAAGAAGCGGGGATAAAATAATAAGACGAGAAGACCCTATGGAGCTTTAATTTACTAATTCATTCTTACAAAACTAAATCAACAAAGAAATAAAAAACAAGCTATGAATTAAAAATTTCGGTTGGGGTGACCTCGGAGTAAAATTAAACCTCCGAATGATATTAACCTAGACTCACAAGTCAAAGTTATCATCATAAATTGACCCAGAAAAATTCTGATCAACGAACCAAGTTACCCTAGGGATAACAGCGCAATCCTATTATAGAGTCCATATCGACAATAGGGTTTACGACCTCGATGTTGGATCAGGACCCCCAAATGGTGCAACCGCTATTAAAGGTTCGTTTGTTCAACGATTAAAGTCCTACGTGATCTGAGTTCAGACCGGAGTAATCCAGGTCGGTTTCTATCTATTATAAATTTCTCCCAGTACGAAAGGACAAGAGAAATAAGGCCAATAAACCAGTTACGCCTTAATAGCAAAAGAATGATATAATATCAATTCCTTAGCTATTAATAAACAACAATTCAAGATAAGAATTTGTTAAGGTGGCAGAGCCCGGTAATTGCATAAAACTTAAAACTTTACTATCAGAGGTTCAACTCCTCTCCTTAACACTTATGTACATAATTAACTTTCTCCTATTAATTATTCCAGTTCTTCTAGCCATAGCATTCCTAACCTTACTAGAACGAAAACTTCTAGGATACATACAACTACGAAAAGGGCCAAATATTGTAGGCCCATATGGAGTTCTTCAACCCATAGCAGACGCACTTAAACTATTCATCAAAGAACCCCTCCATCCTTCCACATCATCCATCATACTATTTACAATTGCCCCTTCCTTAGCCTTAACCCTCGCTCTATCCATATGAATCCCCATCCCTATACCCCACCCGCTTATTAATATAAATCTAGGAGCTTTATTCATTCTAGCTACCTCAAGCCTAGCCGTATACTCTATTTTATGGTCCGGATGAGCATCAAATTCTAAATACGCATTATTTGGAGCTTTACGAGCTGTAGCACAAACTATTTCATACGAAGTTACCCTAGCCATTATCCTCTTATCTATCCTTCTACTAAGTGGCTCATTCACATTACCCACACTTATAATAACCCAAAAAAACATCTGACTAATCTTACCAACCTGACCCTTAGCCATAATATGATTTGTATCAACCCTAGCAGAAACAAATCGGGCCCCTTTTGACCTTACCGAAGGAGAATCCGAACTAGTATCTGGTTTTAACGTTGAATATGCAGCAGGACCATTTGCCTTATTCTTCATAGCTGAATACATAAACATCTTACTAATAAACGCTCTAACTACCATTATCTTTTTAAACTCAATAACAATAATTATATTTCCAGAAATATACTCAACAAACTTTATAATTAAAACACTATGCTTAACTGCCCTATTCTTATGAATTCGAGCTTCATACCCTCGATTCCGCTACGACCAGCTCATACACCTATTATGAAAAAATTTCCTACCACTAACCCTCGCCCTATGTATATGACATATCTCCATACCAATTTCCCTTTGTAGCATTCCCCCACAATCAATCTAGAAATATGTCTGAAAAAGAATTACTTTGATAGAGTAAAACATAGAGGTTTAAGCCCTCTTATTTCTAAAATAATAGGAATTGAACCTAACCTAAAGAACTCAAAATTCTCTGTGCTACCCATACACTATATTTTAATAGTAAGGTCAGCTAAATAAGCTATCGGGCCCATACCCCGAAAATGTTGGTTAAACCCTTCCCGTACTAATAAACATCACATTAACTTCTACTATTTATACCACACTATTCTTAGGAACATTAATTACCCTCACTAGCTCTCACTGATTATTAATATGAACAGGCCTGGAACTAAGCATGTTATCTATTATTCCAATTTTAATAGACAAAACCAACCCTCGATCAACAGAAGCTGCCACAAAGTATTTTCTAATACAAGCCACCGCATCAATAATCCTACTATTATCAATTATTATAACAATAATACACACAGGACAATGATCTATTATCTACACCAACAACCAAATCATTACACTTACTTTAACCTTATCTTTAATTATAAAATTAGGTCTAGCACCCTTCCACTTTTGAGTTACAGAAGTTACACAAGGTACACCTCTAATTCCAGGCATAATTCTACTTACATGACAAAAAATTGCACCTCTATCAATTTTAATCCAAATCTCCCCAATAATCAACCAAACTTTAATTCTAACCTCAGCATTACTATCAACACTTTTAGGCGGATGAGGAGGACTAAATCAAACACAACTCCGAAAAATCCTAGGCTATTCATCAATTGCCCATATAGGATGAATAGTAGCAGTAATCAATTTCAATCCTTCAATTTCTTTATTTAACTTAACAATCTACATTATCCTAACCATCTCATTATTTACTATCCTATACATAAACAACAACCTTGCTACACTATCACTATCCCACGTGTGAAGCACAGCCCCACCTATCATTATTATTATCTTAATAAACTTATTATCACTAGGCGGGCTTCCACCATTAACTGGCTTCTCACCTAAATGAGTAATTATCCAAGAACTAGTAAAAAGCAACAACATCCTCACCTCAATATTAATAGCAATAATAGCCCTCCTCAGCCTATACTTTTATATACGACTAGTATACTCAACAACCCTAACACTATTTCCATCAACAAGCAACATAAAAACCAAATGATATTTCCACAATAACAAAACAATAACCTTAACATCTCCTCTAACCATACTATCCACCATAGCCCTTCCCTTAACACCCCTTCTAACCACTCTAAATTAAGGAAATTAGGTTAATCAGACCAAGAGCCTTCAAAGCTCTAAGCAAATAAACATTATTTATTTCCTGATAAGGATTGCGAGCTTACAAACTCACATCATCTGTATGCAAAACAAACACTTTAAACTTAAGCTAAACCCTTACTAGATTGGTGGGGCATAAACCCACGAAATTTTAGTTAACAGCTAAATACCCTAAACAACTGGCTTCAACCTACTTCTCCCGCCCTAAAAAGGAAAAAGGAGGGCGGGAGAAGCCCCGGCAGGTTTGAAGCTGCTCCTTTGAATTTGCAATTCAACATGAGTAATCACCTCAGAGCTTTTTGGTAGAGAAAGGATTACATACCTTTATGCTTAGATTTACAGTCTAATGCTTTCCTCAGCCACCCTACCCTTACTTATGTTAATCAACCGGTGATTATTTTCAACAAATCACAAAGACATTGGGACTTTATATTTATTATTTGGTGCCTGGGCCGGCATAGTAGGCACCGCTTTAAGTTTATTAATTCGGGCGGAACTAGGCCAACCAGGAGCATTGCTAGGAGATGATCAAATTTATAATGTAATTGTCACCGCCCACGCATTTGTAATAATTTTCTTTATAGTTATACCAATTATGATTGGAGGGTTCGGAAATTGGCTAGTTCCTCTAATAATTGGTGCTCCTGATATAGCTTTCCCTCGAATAAACAACATAAGCTTTTGATTACTACCCCCATCATTCTTACTACTACTTGCCTCATCTATAGTAGAAGCAGGGGCTGGAACAGGATGAACAGTTTACCCCCCATTAGCAGGTAACCTCGCCCACGCAGGAGCCTCTGTTGACCTTACAATTTTTTCTTTACATCTAGCCGGAGTGTCTTCAATCCTAGGAGCTATCAATTTTATTACAACTATTATCAATATAAAACCTCCCGCTATAACACAATACCAAACCCCTTTATTTGTATGATCAGTATTAATTACAGCTGTACTTCTTCTTTTATCATTACCTGTTTTAGCTGCTGGAATTACAATATTACTAACCGATCGAAACTTAAACACAACTTTCTTTGATCCTGCTGGAGGAGGAGACCCTATTCTTTATCAACACTTATTTTGATTCTTCGGACATCCTGAAGTATATATTCTAATTCTACCCGGCTTCGGAATAATTTCTCACATTGTCACTTATTATTCAGGGAAAAAAGAACCCTTTGGTTATATGGGTATAGTCTGAGCAATAATATCAATTGGGTTTCTAGGATTTATTGTATGAGCACATCATATATTTACAGTTGGTATAGATGTTGACACACGAGCATATTTCACATCTGCCACTATAATTATTGCTATTCCTACTGGAGTAAAAGTATTTAGCTGATTAGCTACACTGCACGGAGGAAATATCAAATGATCCCCTGCTATACTATGAGCTCTAGGGTTCATTTTCCTTTTTACCGTAGGAGGCCTAACAGGCATTGTTTTAGCTAATTCTTCACTAGATATTGTCCTACATGACACATATTATGTCGTTGCACATTTCCACTATGTCTTATCTATAGGAGCTGTATTCGCCATCATAGGGGGATTTGTTCATTGATTTCCCCTATTCTCAGGATACACTTTAGATTCTACATGAGCTAAAATTCACTTCTTTATTATATTTGCAGGAGTTAACATTACCTTTTTCCCTCAACATTTTTTAGGTCTTTCCGGCATACCACGACGATATTCAGATTATCCAGACGCCTATACATTCTGAAACGCAGTATCTTCTATAGGCTCATTCATCTCTCTAACCGCTGTAATAGTAATAATCTTTATAATCTGAGAAGCATTTGCCTCTAAACGAGAAGTCTCAGTAACAGAACTCACTTCAGTCAACTTAGAATGACTTCATGGGTGCCCTCCTCCATATCACACATTTGAAGAACCCTCATATATCAAAACCTTATAAACAAGAAAGGAAGGAATCGAACCCCCAAAAACTAGTTTCAAGCCAGCCCCATAACCTCTATGACTTTCTTCACAGAAAATAGGTATTAGTAAAATCATTACATAACTTTGTCAAAGTTAAATTACTGGTTAAACTCCTGTATATCTTTATGGCATACCCTTATCAATTAGGTTTTCAAGATGCTACTTCCCCTATTATAGAAGAACTACTTCACTTCCATGACCATACGTTAATAATCGTATTTCTAATCAGTACACTGGTTTTGTACCTTATCTCTCTTATATTAACAACAAAACTAACCCATACTAGTACAATAGATGCCCAGGAAGTAGAGACAATCTGAACCATCCTCCCCGCAATCATTTTAATCATAATTGCACTCCCCTCTCTACGAATCTTGTATATAATAGATGAAGTTAATAACCCATCATTAACAGTAAAAACCATAGGACATCAATGATACTGAAGCTATGAGTATACTGATTATGAAGATTTAAATTTTGACTCATATATAGTCCCTACAACAGACTTAAAACCAGGTGAACTTCGACTCCTTGAAGTTGACAATCGAGTAGTACTACCAATAGAAATACCAGTACGCATATTAATCTCTTCTGAAGATGTCTTACACTCATGAGCTGTGCCCTCCCTAGGCTTAAAAACAGATGCTATTCCAGGACGATTAAATCAAACAATTTTAACATCAACTCGCCCTGGTTTATTCTACGGTCAATGCTCAGAAATCTGTGGTTCTAACCACAGTTTCATACCTGTTGTTATTGAAATAGTAAGTTTAAAATCATTTGAAAACTGATGCTCCTCTATATTATAAGACGTTATGAAGCTACTTTAGCATTAACCTTTTAAGTTAGAGATCGAGAATATTTTTCTCCATAACGAAATGCCACAACTAAATACATCCACATGATCAGTTACTATTTTATCAATAATAATCACACTATTTATTATCTTCCAACTAAAAACCCTCACACACCAGTTTCCTATCAACCCCCAAATAATCAATTTAAAACAAACAAAACAAATAACCCCTTGAGAAAAAAAATGAACGAAAATCTATTCGCCTCTTTCATAACCCCCACTATACTAGGTTTACCTATTGTTATCCTCATTATTATATTTCCTACTATTCTATTCCCTAAGCCTAAACGACTAATTAATAATCGAATTATCACCTTCCAACAATGACTAATTAAATTAATCTTAAAACAAATAATAACAATTCACAGTACTAAAGGACGTGCTTGATCATTAATACTAATTACATTGATCCTATTTATTGGGTCAACCAATCTACTAGGTCTCTTACCTCATTCTTTCACCCCCACAACCCAATTATCCATAAACCTAGGAATAGCTATTCCCCTTTGAGCTGGAGCTGTAATATTAGGTTTTCGTCACAAAACAAAAATATCTTTAGCCCACTTTCTTCCCCAAGGCACACCAATACTCCTTATCCCAATACTAGTAATTATTGAAACTATCAGTCTTTTTATTCAACCTATAGCTCTCGCAGTCCGCCTAACAGCAAATATCACCGCAGGTCATTTATTAATACATTTAATTGGAGGAGCAACATCAGCCTTATTCTCCATTAGCACTCCAGCCGCCCTCACTACATTCATTATTTTATTATTACTAACAATTCTTGAATTCGCCGTAGCCTTAATTCAAGCATATGTATTCACCCTGCTAGTAAGCCTTTATTTACATGATAACACCTAATGACCCATCAAACACATGCATATCACATAGTTAATCCAAGTCCTTGACCACTTACAGGAGCTCTTTCAGCCCTTCTTCTTACTTCAGGACTTATCATATGATTCCACTTTAACTCTACATCCCTCCTTTCCTTAAGCATAATTACCAACATAATAACTATATATCAATGATGACGTGATGTAGTACGCGAAGGTACATATCAAGGACATCACACATTAACAGTACAAAAAGGACTCCGTTACGGAATAATCTTATTTATTATCTCAGAAGTATTTTTCTTCTCAGGTTTCTTCTGAGCCTTTTATCACTCTAGCCTAGCTCCTACACCGGAACTAGGTGGGTATTGACCTCCTACTGGAGTTAATCCTCTAAATCCCCTAGAAGTCCCGCTCTTAAATACATCAGTTCTTCTGGCCTCAGGTGTATCAATTACCTGGGCCCATCATAGCTTAATAGAAGGTAACCGAAAACAAACAACCCAAGCCCTTGCAATTACAATTGCCTTAGGGGTTTACTTTACACTACTTCAAGTATCAGAATACTTTGAAGCATCATTCACTATTTCTGACGGCATTTATGGATCAACTTTTTTCGTCGCCACAGGATTTCATGGATTACATGTAATTATTGGGTCAACATTCTTACTAACCTGTCTACTGCGACAACTCTTTTACCATTTTACTTCTAAACATCATTTCGGCTTCGAAGCTGCAGCTTGATACTGACACTTCGTAGATGTAGTATGACTTTTCTTGTACGTATCAATCTATTGATGAGGCTCATACTTTCTTAGTATAATTAGTACTGCTGGCTTCCAACCAGTAAGACCCGTATTATAATGGGAGAAAGTAATAAACATTATTATATCAATTATAATTAACTACTTATTAACTGTAATCCTAATTGCGATTGCATTTTGAATTCCTCAACTTAATATTTACACAGAAAAAACTAGCCCCTACGAATGCGGCTTTGATCCTACAGAAATTACACGCTTACCCTTTTCCATAAAATTTTTCCTAATTGCCATCACTTTCCTTTTATTTGACTTAGAAATTGCTCTTCTCCTACCCCTTCCATGAGCATTTCAATCTATAAATCTCAACATAACACTATGGGTTTCAATGGCATTGATTCTGATCCTATCACTAGGTTTAACCTACGAATGACTACAAAAAGGCCTAGAATGAACAGAGTATGGTAGTTAGTTTAAACAAAAACTAATGATTTCGACTCATTAAATTATGCTAACTACATAACTACCAAAAATGACCTCAATCACACTCAACATTACTTTAGCCTTTACTATCTCCTTTATAGGCGTAATAATATACCGTTCACATATAATATCCTCCTTACTATGTCTAGAAGGAATAATACTATCAATATTTATTCTAGGAACTATCACAATATTAAATTTCCATTACTCATCCTCTTTATCCTTACCTATTATACTATTAGTGTTTGCCGCCTGCGAAGCAGCCGTAGGTCTAGCTCTCCTAGTTATAATTTCAAACTTATATGGCATCGATTATGTACAAAACTTAAACTTACTACAATGTTAAAAATTATTATACCATCAATCATACTTATCCCAACTGTCTGACTATCCAAACCATCAATAATATGAATTAACTCAACCTCGCACAGTTTATTAATCGCATTAACTAGCCTAATCTACCTAAACAAACCTGACGTTACCAACATAAATTACTCCTTAAACCTATCCACCGACTCCTTATCATCCCCTCTACTAATCCTAACAACATGACTTTTACCCTTAATAATCATTGCCAGTCAACATCACCTAAAAAATGAAACAGAAATACGAAAAAAACTATACATTTGTCTCTTAATCTCATTACAAGTATTTCTAATTCTTACATTTTCAGCAACAGAACTAATCCTATTCTATATCTTATTTGAAACAACCCTAATCCCTACTCTTATTATTATTACACGCTGAGGAAATCAAACTGAACGAATAAAAGCAGGAATATATTTTCTCTTCTATACTCTAATCGGCTCTCTCCCCTTATTAGTTACTTTAATTTATATACAAAACCAACTAGGCTCGTTAAACTTCCTATTATTCAGCTATAATTGCTACTCCTTATATCCCACCTGATCTAACAATTTAGTATGATTAGCTTCTATTATAGCATTCATAATCAAATTTCCTCTTTATGGTCTCCACCTATGATTGCCTAAAGCACATGTAGAAGCTCCCATTGCAGGCTCAATAGTACTTGCAGCCATCCTACTAAAACTAGGAGGATATGGTATAATACGAATATCACAACTACTAGAACCCTTAACAAATTATATGGCATATCCTTTTATCCTATTATCACTATGAGGAATAATTATAACAAGCTCAATCTGCTTACGTCAAACAGACTTAAAATCCCTCATTGCTTACTCATCCGTCAGCCACATAGCACTTGTAATCGTCGCTATTATAATTCAAACTCCATGAAGTTTCATAGGCGCCACCGCACTAATAATTGCCCATGGTCTCACCTCCTCTTTACTCTTCTGCCTAGCTAATACTAATTATGAACGAATACACAGCCGAACATTACTTCTTGCTCGAGGCCTACAAATATTATTCCCTTTAGCAGGGCTATGATGATTTATTGCAAGCCTTACTAACCTTGCTCTTCCCCCTACCATTAATCTTATTGGTGAATTATTAATCATTACATCAACTTTCTCATGATGTCACCTAACAATCATCCTTACTGGACTTAATATTTTAATTACAGCTTTATATTCACTTTTTATATTAATCTCTACACAACGAGGTAAACTTCCATACCACATTTACAATACACCCCCAACATTCACTCGAGAAAATGTCTTAATAACCTTACACATCATTCCTTTATTATTACTAACCCTAAGCCCCAAAATTATCCTTGGCAACTTATACTGTAGATATAGTTTAACTAAAACATTAGATTGTGAATCTAGTATCAGAAGAATAGAAACTTCTTATTTACCTATAAAGAAAGAATGCTGGAACTGCTAATTCCACACCCCCATAATTAAACCTATGGCTTTCTTAACTTTTATAGGATAGAAGTATTCCATTGGTCTTAGGAACCAAAAAATTGGTGCAACTCCAAATAAAAGTAATAAATCTATTTAATTCCACCTTTATCTTAACTATAGCCCTACTTACACTCCCCATTCTCTCCCCTATATTAAAATTACATACAAAAACACCCTACCCTTACTATGTCAAAACAATTATTTCCTTATGCTTCTCATTAAGCTTAATCCCTTCACTCATTTTATTTCACTCTAACCACGAATCAACAATTTCAAGCTGGAACTGATTAATTATTCAAACCCTTCACTTAAATCTTAGCATTAAGCTAGACTACTTCTCTATTCTATTTATATCAGTAGCATTATTTGTCACATGATCAATTATAGAATTTTCCCTATGATATATACACTCTGACCCACACATTAACAAATTCTTCAAATACCTCCTATTATTCTTAATTACTATAATAATTCTAACTACAGCAAATAATTTATTCCAATTATTCATCGGTTGAGAAGGTGTAGGCATTATATCTTTTCTACTAATTGGATGATGATACGGACGATCAGACGCTAACACAGCAGCATTACAAGCAGTCCTCTATAATCGAATCGGAGATGTAGGATTCATTATAGCTATAATATGATTTATCCTTAATTATAATTCATGAGAACTTCAACAAATTTTCACAACCCAAGACAAAAGTCATATAATCCCATTATTAGGTTTGCTCTTAGCTGCAGCTGGAAAATCAGCTCAATTTGGTTTACACCCTTGACTCCCATCAGCTATAGAAGGCCCCACCCCAGTATCAGCCCTACTCCATTCAAGCACAATAGTAGTAGCAGGAGTTTTTTTATTAGTCCGATTTTATCCTCTAACACAAAATAATCAAACCTTCCAGACAATATCCTTATGTATAGGAGCCCTAACAACCTTATTTACAGCCATCTGTGCCCTAACTCAAAATGACATTAAAAAAATCATCGCATTCTCTACTTCAAGTCAATTAGGCTTAATAATAGTAACTATCGGAATTAATCAACCACACCTAGCATTTCTACATATCTGCACCCACGCCTTCTTCAAAGCAATACTATTCCTTTGCTCTGGTTCAATTATTCACAACCTAAATGATGAACAAGACATCCGAAAAATAGGAGGATTACATAAAATTCTACCCACCACAGCTTCTTCCCTCATAATTGGAAGCCTAGCCCTCACAGGAACTCCTTTCCTTACAGGATTTTACTCTAAAGACCTAATCATCGAATCCGCAACCACGTCGTATACAAACGCCTGAGCCCTAATCATCACCCTAGTCGCTACCTCATTAACTGCTGTATATAGTATGCGAGTTATCTTTTTTGCCTTACTTGGTAACCCACGATTTAATTTTACATATAACATAAACGAAACCAACCCTTTAATAATTAACCCTATTAAACGACTAGCATGAGGTAGTATTTTAGCTGGATTTCTATTATCACTTAATATCCCCATCACAAACACCCCTCAAATAACTATACCCACCAGTACAAAATTTGCAGCAATCTCTGCAACCATTTTAGGTTTTATTATTGCCCTAGAACTAAACATAATAACCAAAAATCTCCAGACTAATTATTCATCTAAATACTCCAACTTTTCAAACATATTAGGTTATTTTCCCACAACTATTCACCGAAATCCCCCATACCTTAACCTTTCTATTGGCCAAAACCTAGCATCCACCATGATAGACCTAATTTGACTCGAAAAAACAACCCCCAAATATATTTCCAACATTCAAGCAAAAGCATCAATATTAACTTCAACCCAAATAGGCCTATTAAAATTCTACTTCTTATCTTTTCTTATCTCAATTATCTTATCTTCCACACTACTGATCTAATTAGCACGAGTAATCTCAAGAACAATAAAAATACAAGTAAATAATGATCACCCAGCTACAAACATTAATCAACAATTATAACTATAAATTGCAGCTACTCCAGCAGGATCCTCACTAAAAAACCCTACACTTCCTCCCTCCGCATCATAAATTACCCATTCTCCCATATCATAATAATCAACTAAAACCTCAATATGCTCGAATATCATTCATAAATACAATAACACAAACTCAGATAAAATACCTAAAAATAAAGAAACCCAAACGATAACACTTGAACCCCAAGTCTCAGGATATTGTTCTATAGCTATAGCAGTAGTATAAGCAAATACAACCATCATACCACCTAAATACACTAAAAATACTACTAACCCTAAAAATGACCCCCCACAACTCAATACAACCCCACATCCAATTCCACCACTAATAACCAATGCCAATCCTCCATAAATAGGAGAAGGTTTAACTGAAAAACTAATAAACCCAACGATAAAAATTACACTAAGAATATAAACAATATTTAAAGTCATAATTCCTACATGGAATCTAACCATGACTAATGATATGAAAAACCATTGTTGTAATTCAACTATAAGAACCTTTAATGACCAACATACGCAAATCCCACCCTCTCATTAAAATCATTAACCATTCATTCATTGACCTACCCGCCCCTTCTAACATCTCAGCATGATGAAACTTCGGCTCCCTATTGGGTGTATGCCTTGCACTTCAAATCATTACAGGATTATTCCTAGCCATACACTACACTGCAGACACCACTACAGCCTTCTCATCAGTAACACATATTTGCCGAGACGTGAACTACGGATGACTAATTCGTTACGCACATGCTAACGGAGCCTCAATATTTTTTATTTTCCTATACTTTCACATCGGACGAGGTATCTACTATGGCTCCTATACTTTCATAGAAACATGAAACATTGGAGTTCTCTTACTATTTGCAGTAATAGCCACTGCCTTCATAGGGTACGTCCTCCCTTGAGGACAAATATCATTCTGAGGAGCCACAGTCATCACAAACTTACTCTCAGCTATCCCTTATATTGGACCAACATTAGTAGAATGAATCTGAGGGGGGTTTTCAGTAGATAAAGCAACCCTAACCCGATTCTTCGCCTTCCACTTTATTCTACCATTCATTATTACAGCAATAGTAATAATTCATTTACTATTCCTCCACGAAACAGGATCCAATAACCCCTCTGGACTAAACTCCAACTCCGACAAAATTCCATTTCACCCTTACTACACAATTAAAGACATCTTAGGAATTTTATTTATAGCCTTAGCACTACTTATACTAATTTTATTTTCACCAGACCTATTAGGAGACCCTGACAACTACACCCCAGCCAACCCGCTAAATACACCCCCACATATCAAACCAGAATGATATTTCCTATTTGCCTACGCAATCTTACGATCAATTCCTAATAAACTAGGAGGAGTACTAGCACTAGCATTTTCTATTCTAATCCTTATACTATTTCCCAGCTTACACCTATCCAAACAACGCAGCATATCATTCCGCCCTCTTAGTCAATGCTTATTATGAATTTTAGTAGCAAATCTTATTATCCTTACATGAATCGGCGGTCAACCAGTAGAACACCCTTTTATTACAATTGGACAACTAGCATCAATCTCCTACTTCTGTATCATTTTAATCCTCATACCCACAATAAGCCTTATAGAGAACAAATTACTCAAATGAAGAGCCTTAGTAGTATAAAAATTACACTGGTTTTGTAAACCAAAGACGGAGTATTCAACCTCCCTAAGACACCACAAATCAAGAAAGAGGCAAACTAGCCGCACCATCAGTACCCAAAACTGAAATTCTAATTAAACTATTTCTTGATAACATAATACTAGCTATGTAATTCGTGCATTAATGTATTGCCCCATTAATATATGCAAGAGTACATATATGTATAATAGTACATAGACCATCATATGTTTAATCAACATTAAATCCTTGCCCCCATGCATATAAGCATGTACTATACTCTAAGCCGTACATAAGACATACTCCTTATTATTCCAAATAATATTTAAACCAATACGTCTATCTAAAACAACTAATTAATTAATTCCAGTCAAATAAACTATTCGTAATATAGACATTAGCGCATTAATAAATTTATCCTTGTCAATACGTCTATCCCTGCCCCTTAGTTGTCGATTAATCACCATCCTCCGAGAAACCATCAACCCGCCAGGCAGGTGTCCCCCTCCTCGCTCCGGGCCCATAATACGTGGGGGTAGCTAGAGTGAAACTTTATCAGACATCTGGTTCTTTCTTCAGGGCCATAAACTTGTATCCGCTCATTCGTTCCTCTTAAATAAGACATCTCGATGAAATTGGGTCTACTGGAAAGAAACCAGCAATGTCTCTAATGCAATACATTTGGTATCTTTTTAATTTTAGGGATGCTGTGACTCAGCATAGCCGTCAAGGCATGAACGCGTCCAATTTAATTGTAGTCGGACTTATTAGTCAGTACCCTTGGCCCACATAATAAAAATCCCGTAATGCATACTTTTAATGCTAGAAGGACATAATAAAAATTCACGATTACACACACGTACACATACGTACACACACGTACACACACGTACACATACGTACACATACGTACACATACATACACATACGTACACATACGTACACATACGTACACATACGTACACATACGTACACATACGTACACATACGTACACATACGTACACATACGTACACATACGTACACACACGTACGTATTGAATTACCAATAGGTATCTTTAACAAACCCCCCTTACCCCCCGTAAAAATTACAAATATAATACATAGGCGTACATGCCTATGCACTGCACCTGTCATCTTGCCAAACCCCAAAAACAAGAAACATAAATGCAAAAAATGTAACATTTCACGTCCTCATCCGATACCATATTCATAGGATGTAAAAATAAAATTTAACCCTCATGTCAGTACAATATGCGACATAATTTTCATAGATGTTCGTTAGTACTGGGATGCCCTAGTAAATATTGTTATCACCCACATTCTCATAGGGT